CTTGCTTTCGAGCCGGAGCTTGCTGGGTGGTGAAGTAGTCCGTGAAGGTTAAATCACACTTGTGTTAAGCAAGCAGAGTAGTCAAGCCAGAAAGGCAAAAAAAGCAAGAAGCGATTTTCGTTCGATCGACGGAATCAATCGTACTTTCACTGCTGTGTACCGGCTTTCATAAAGCACCTTTGGGCAGCAGCTACTATTGGGATCCAATTCCGAGATCAATTCGACAATGAAACTCTTCAAGCAATGATCTTATCTATGTCATTTCTCTTGACGCGATACAAAAGACGACTTTCGAGAGTCACTTAGCCCCTTGACCTCTTCTCTCAAAAAAGACGCTGTGTGGGCAAGTCGATCAAAGTCAGAGCGGGGAGGGAATGTTTACAGTTGTTGTAGTACGACTTTTCATTTCCTGTTCGGTCTTTCAATAAGTAGTCAGCTGCGGGCTAAGAAGCCTCGTAGTCAGACTTTACATTGATTGAAGCAGCTGTTGGAGAGAAGGCACCCGTCAGACCTGCAAGCACCGGCTAGTACACAGCGGCAGTTTTCAATCATACAATGTGTACTCGTAGTCTGACTTTTAGCGGTAGTCAGCTGTCCTCGTTCTCCTCTTTTCATTGCCCTATTGAGTAAGGGTCGGTGTTTGCAAAAATGTCGAGCCGACGGGGTCAGGTACCAGTAGTGACAATGGCAAAAGGGGGGGAAGGGGAAAGTCAAGGCCAAAAAACAAAAGAGAAAGAAAGGCTGCACAAGACGAAAAACCAGAGGCAGCGCTAAGGTGCGAGGGGATTTCTGCCCTAAAAAAGAATGAGACATGGGAGACCTTGTTCCATTGCCTGCTGGAGTCAAGCCAATTTCTTGCAAGTGGGTATACAAGGTGAAGCGACGAAGTGATGGATCAGTCGAACGGGCGCGATTGGTTGCTCGTGCTTTCTCACAGCAGTACGGGATTGACTACGACGAGACGTTTAGTCCCGTGGCAAAGATAACTACTGTGCGAGTGCTCATCTCTCTAACAACAAGTCAGTCCTGGGCAGATGGACGTCAAAAATGCCTTTCTCTATGGCGTCTCTCTACACCGTTCCCCTGCCTTCAGTCTTCCCTGCCCCTGCATTCACACCACATGAATGAAATTCCACCGAGCCCAAGCATCACTGAATGCTTCCTTTCCCGATCTCGGACACACAACACTGTGAAAGTGACACAGCGTCTGCAAAGTCGGCCTGCATATACTTCGGATTAGACTTCTTGCTCCGCAAAGACCTTCTGAGACTTGGCCTATTTTCAGTCGTGATGTCTTCCATTGGTAGTGGTCTCTTCTCTCGACTATCTCGCAACTCTGTTCGTGAGCTACTCTCTCCACTTCTGGGGGAAGGCTTTTCCTGGCTTATGGGCTTTGGACTTTGAACCTCGCGAACACCTGTCTTCTATCAAATGGGGCTCAAAGAACTGCCAGTTCGTGAACTCGATTTTTGCGACTCTACTGGTTTCGAGTCGCTCCCGACAGAAACCTCCTGCCGCTCTGGTAACTGCGCTCGCATACTCGTGTCTAAACTCTCCGAGTCTGGCAACACTACATTCTCGGTAGACCACCATGATGATGCCTCATCAAAGACAACATGCGGCGAGACGTATGCTTTATTGGTGGTGGGATCAACACATCTCCACCCTTTCTTCTGCTCATCGTACCCAGTAAAGATACACCGTATCGCCTTCTTTTCCAACTTTGTCCGACCAGTTGAGGACAAAGACGTAGCAAACGCACCCGCTTTCTATTTTGGTGTCTTGTCGGGCCCAGATAGTACCTGCAGTGTTGATTGATAATGGGAGTGGTTTGAATGCACGTTGAGCAGTGTAAAGGCCCTGAGGCTGGGGCATGGAGATATGAAGAGAAAGACGATGACGGTCCGAGCATTCGAAAATTCCGTCCGCCAGACTGTTGGAGTAATTGAACTTGACGTTGTGACCGGGCCGTACCAGTTCAAGATCAGTTTGAATGTGGTAGATATCGAGGCATCGTTCACTTTTGGGAAGACTTTGGTTGGCTCCATTCATAAGGGCCCTTCCCCATAAGGCCCATCTACGCTGCACCAAGGGGTAAAGTCAAGTTCGTTATCGACGACCAGCTAGTCACTATCTTGGCTGATGACGAAAAAGTAGGCTCAAGAAAGGTAGAAGTTGTGCAGCATGTAGAGTCGGAACTTCAATTCCTATCGTATCAGTTCGAGACAGTCAATTGTATCCCCCTCGACGCGAGGCCACCCAAAAGAATGAAGACGAGCTCACCCGGGTGGAAAATGCTGGCGAAGATGAAATTTCACCCCCTATTTGAGTAAGGCTGGGTCTGTGGATTAGCTTACAAGGAAGGCTTGTGCCGGTTATTCTGCCAAGGCACGATCCCCCTTTACTTAGTAGGGCTTGAAAGGCTGGACTATAAGCCCACTCCCCAGGATTACGTTAAGAGAGCAGAGCGGAGAAGGATTAAAAAAAAAAGAAGAAATGGGGAGCCCGACCCGTGCGATCTTATGCCGCCCCCACCCCCTCTTTACACCAGCTTCCCGATCAAAGGAGAAAGGGCTTTTTTTTATAGATTAAGAGGTTGGTAAGGGGGGTTTGCTTGCTGGCTCTCAGGGCTTATAGTCGGTTCTGTTCTAAGGTATTCCCTTTCATTAGCTACGCGAGGTTAGACCTTGACTGAAAGGAAAGGAGAAGGGACGAGTGGCTCTGATAGCGCATAGAAGGCAGTTTTTGATAGCACCGAAGAACCAGTTGCCACTCACTGGCTCCATATCTCCTTCCCTTTTTCTTGGTCCCCCCGGAAAAGCGATATATATATTCCCCCCTTAAACTCTGTACTATAGCTATTCAGCTGACGAGTTTACCCTAGCTCTTGTGCTTCGGGGAATAATCAGGGAAGGTGTCTAAAAAAGGAAGCAGAGGTTCTTCACTTCACGTGACATAGTTACGCTCAGGTTTCACCAACTTCGCGTCGGGTTCACTGAAGTGAAATCTTGTTAAAGCAAACCAACGGTTGGTTGAACCTTAGGACGGTAGCGAAAGGAACCTTCTAGCTAACCGGGTCAATTCAAACTCACTGCATATTACATGGAATTGAGAACCCAGCGTAATTGGTTTTCTCCAGCGGCTCTTTTTCCTATATTCTTTCAGATGGCCCTGCTACGTCTGCCCACTACAGAGAGAGCAGGCCTGACTCCCGTGAGCAGGTCCGCTGGCTTTTAGTACGGCTTTTTACTTTTCTGATCCGGCATGATAACAACTCGAACTCAACTTCTATTCTTTCAAGAGAAGGCACCGAGATCCCGCGTAAGCGTCGTTTGCCCGTTGCCAATAGGATCGACTTGGGTAGTAAGATTCAATTGTGAGATTCAAAAATACGAAAGTAAGGGACCGGAAATCTTAGGATCAAAAGGTTGTTCTAAAGGACTGTAAATCCTTGCTCCTAGGATCCAAGGAGGGGTTTTAAGAAAGACTCAAAATCCTTCCGAATTTCCTAACTAACTTCCCCTATTAGTGTAGTGTCTACTAACTGAGTCGTGAATTAGATTGGATGGGCCGATGGGGAAATCTAATTTGGAGTTTTGGAAAGGACTGAAGATACTATGTATCAAGACTCGCGATAGGATCTGAGTGCTCAGTCATTCAATATTTGATATTTGATGGGTGATTTATTCTTATAGAAAGTAGAAAAAAAAAGGATGACTTGGTTGCTTTATTTTTTTATATGCCCATACAATTCTTCCATTGTTTCGATAGATCTCGGGATCAATACAATAAAACCTATGAATTAGAGTAGAGCAGTTGACGTTGGATTATTTCGAATTGATCGAAAGAAAGACGAATGGGTGTAGCGAAGAAATAGAATCGGAGTGCTATTTACATGTACATCTACATATATATACATTTACATGTATATATATGTAGATACAAATTTTAGATTTATCTATATCAATCCCATATCTTCATACAATGGATAGTGTGGTAGAAAGGTGCATCTAGTTCTTTCTACCATACTATCTATTGTATTGGATCTATATCCCGCCGATTCAATCCAGTCCACTCATACTCATTTCATTTAAGATTTTGAATTGTAATCCCTTTCATTTCTTTAATCATTGATAAGAACTAATAAATAACTCTACTTTCATTCAAATGAATCATTTTTACTTACTAAACTTTTTTAATAAAAAGTAGAAACTAGAATAAACAGTGCAGTAGCAATAAATGCTCGGTACTTCCATCATCTTGTTTTTTTTTCCATTTTTTATTCCTTTCCAGTCTCGAATCACAAGAAGTTGGAGCGGATCTTTGATCTTTTTTTTATTAGTATTCCCCTTCCTTAGACTGGGACGCATACATCGAGAATCCAGTGTGCAATTCATTTTTTTGATAAGATTGTCCCCAATTAGTCATATAGGTTACAAAAAATCAATAAAGGGTAGGTTGAATCTGAAAAGTACTCTGTCTGTCGGGGTAACTATGTTAAGTTAATTGCGTATCGTAAAAAAAAATTGTTGTGCTCCCGGGAAAAAAATTGTGCTACTCTATTCGATGGATCAGGAACAATCGAAAAAAGCCAGACCAGTACGCTATCTCTTTGAATCCTGAATATGGTGATACCCCCGTACTAACCTACATATGTCTCTCCTCCATCAATCGGTACTAGTTATTGTCATTTTGATTCCTTGACTTGATTTGTCCGATGAGAAATGCGAAACGAAAGAAGGATCCTCCTGCTGGGAATTAGATCCTACTCTTTGTCTCTCCTCTTCACAGAACACAGAAAATGGAGAGAAAAATTGATCGATTCATCGAATCCTAGCCTAGGTCGGGACTGACGGGGCTCGAACCCGCAGCTTCCGCCTTGACAGGGCGGTGCTCTGACCAATTGAACTACAATCCCAGGAAAATTAGGCGTACAGCCTAAAATATTCTTTTTTCTTTCATTCGAACCCCTTTCGCCGTCTTGTAACAGAGACACGAATGATATACTAGATTATTCTAATTAAATATATATTTAGAAATGCAATAAATGAAGTAAACTCATACTTCTACTCCGTATCCTCATGTTTTATTATTCATATTTTATGTCTTGGGACATAGATATTCTAGATACCCATTATGAATCGATAAAGTCTTCCTACTTCTCCATTGTTCCAATCAGATTCGAAAAATGAGAAAGAAATCAAAAGTCAGTGGACCTGAATTGAATCATGACTATATAAGCTATTCTGATATTAAGATTCGATATAGATGAAATCGTGGAAGCGGACCTTAGATTTCCTTGGACCACGTAGGAATTCGTCGTACAATTGAATCTTCTTGTTCCTGGATGCTCCATAGGAATCCATCGCTATTCCTTTCCTCCACCGAGAAAGGTTCATTCCGAGTCACAAGAGTAATCTATCTTTTTTAGAATTTTCATTTTTTTTTGTTATGGTAATGCAATGCAAGAGGTTGGAAATCAGGTTGTTTCTGATGATGAAAAGAACTTTTTTATGTTATGTGAAATTGATGAAAACCCGATATTTAAGGGTCGGTAATGTTAGAAGACGACTGTCGGTATCTGATGGTAAGATACCTACGTCGGTATATCTTTGAAAGCTCAGACGGAGAGAATAAACGGACTCCTCGAGGGCTACTTAAGGCACTTTAGTGCAAACCAGAACGACTGGAGCTGTTGGATGTTGCTCAGTGCTGCTATGCTATAACTTAACAACCAAAGAGCTCCGCGTCGAACGAACTTCAGCCCCTTCGAGTTGGCCACGGGGCAACAGCCTCCGCCCCACACCATTTCGAAAAGAGGGGGCTTGCCCATCAGCCTACTTTGCCAAGAGGTGGTAGGATCGCAACGACCTAACCCAAACCCACTTAAACTAAAGGCTTAGCCCGGTCTGAAGGAAGAAGAAAGTAGACCTTGTAGAGCAGCGGATAGGAGAGGTAGCCTATAGACTCAAGCGATCAGCTCGGTGAAAACTCACCCCGTATTCCATGTGAGTCAGTTGACTTCGATTAGACCAGACCGACCCAGAGAGGAACGTGCCCACGAGGGCACCACCTGACCAGATGTTGTAGATGAACCTACTAAAGAAGAAGTTGAGTATATCATAGCTGACCGCACCATGGGCTAGCCCATACACCCACTGCACGAGTGGAATACTACTTCTTCAAGTAGAAGGGCCAACCTGAGAGCGAGGCAAACTGGGAACGGGCTGAAACTTACGATTCGAAGACCAAGTCAGAGACTACTGGACGTTTCGCAGAGCGAGGACGTTGAGACTTTTCGAAAAAAAAAGAAAATGTTTTTTGGCTTAATCCGCCTTTACTAAAGATCAAAGAAAGGAGTACACTTGTACTCCGGCTAATAAGGAAAAGGTTTTTAAATTTCAAATTTCAGTTTGACTCTGATTAGATCCTTAGCGCAAGCGCTAAGTAAGCAAGCTACCTTATGTAATAAAACCGAGGAAAATAACGTCAAGTAGAAACGAAAAGGTCTTACGGCACGATCACTATATCTTTTCTTTTTTTATTTTTCTTCTATGGAAAGAGGGGATGATACGTGGCGTGGTATACCTAATCATTTGGTCAACGAGACGTACGTAAGTCGACATAGCTCCATGTATATGTTCTTTGTAGCTAGAACCCATAAATAGAATGATGGTGAGCCTAGGGCGACGAATATGGCTCAAGGGTGTCTATACAAAGCCCCTCTCTTCTTCATTCAAAGAGAAGAGGCAATGCACTCTTTGAATGGTACTTGATTCATTCTTTATGAATCTTTTGGTTAGAAGTTATACGGACTTTCTAAAAGGAAATGCCACGCGGAGCGTGTCACCACGAGATATGGGGCGTTCTAATCGAAGCGAAGGGTCATACCTCTCGGCCCTATTACGGTAAGGCCAATGCACCAGCCTGCCGGTGCGGTGGCGAACACGCTGTGCTGTAAGCTAAGCTGTTCGCCTTGTAGACGGAGGAGATATAGAAAGTGTGCCGCGCGTTATTCATAAGATTCTATAGTAGCACCAGCAGTATATTATTTTATTTCACTTAGCCTGCCTCTCCCATGACTTTCCGGACCAACCAACCCGGATCTGCCCTCGCAAGTCTCTCTGCATTTTGGGAGCAGAGCATGCAAAATCGAGCAATGGATCTTAGAAGAATTCCACTTTGAACGGCACGACTCTTTCTATTTTGATTTTTGTGCTGGCATTTGAGTTGTCTCCCCTCCTCTTTCCATCAGCACACTCGACGCAGATAGCTCCGGTGGCCCCGGCTTCTGCCTCTATCAGGCGGCGACAGCCCCTACCCCCACAGCCACAGCATGGAGGAGCTGCTCCTTAATCCGCACTAAAATCAATCAAAATTGTCTCCGGATCGATATATGATGATGCTAAACCGAGACCGAGATAGAGAAAGAGGGCTGCCCCTTTGTTGGCTCTTCGAGACAAAACAAAAGCACTCATAGGAATGGTGCTAATTCCTATG